TGCCGAGATCTATCTTTTTCTAAATATCCTTGTAATTCTTCCATTTACATTTCTACTTGAGCCAGAGGCAGGAGGTTTTTCTTGGTTTATCAAATGATATATACATAGTGCAATATGGTCAGAACAGGGTATTATGTATTGTATTATGTATATAGTATAGTAAGAAAAAAATATATACCCCGGAAAAGAAAGAGGGAGTCCAATCAACAGATCTTTTTACCTTCCTTTTCTATCCAATTGGTTTATGTTCGTTATAATTACAACAGGAGAAAAAATCCTTTATTTTTGCAACCCAATCGCTCTTTTGACTTTGGAATAAATTCTCTTTATCAATATACTGTTTCTTCTACACATCCGTCTACAATCCATAATAAAGAATAATTAGGATTCTGAAAAAAAAAAGAAAAAATCAATGGTTCACTCACAGGAGAACCCACTCTTTCCCGCATTAGGCACTAATTCATTTTTAACGTCTAATTAGATCGGGTAATCATTCCAATTAAGAACATAAGCTCGTTGCTTTTTATTTTACCAGAATTGGAGCCATAGAGCTCTATCCATTTATTCACTAGACCCAACTGTAAATGTGAATTTCTTTTGTCCCCTTCCAAAAATCAAAACAATCTTTTGGAACTGTAATGATCCGGTAAGGATAAACTCAAAGTTCTACTTTAACTTTGACTTTCATTTCAAATTAAATAAATTAATAAAATCAATTTATTATTTTATTAGATTTTCTATTTTATTACGACATGCTGTTTTTTCCATTCATTACCCTTGAGGATCAGTCGTGGTCCTATAGACTATACCAATAGTCTGGACGAATTTGTTGCTTCATCCAAATGTGTAAAAGATCATAGTCGCACTTAAAAGCCGAGTACTCTACCGTTGAGTTAGCAACCCGGATAAATAGGATATGTAGATACGATCAAAATATAAAAATCAATTGAATTGCACTGCACGACCCTATCAAAACATTGAACTAGCAACACATCGAAAAGAAAGATTTTCTGATCAATTAGAAACACAAAATACCAAAGTTAGCAGATCGGATTAAAAATATTCCTAATCGAAATGTAAAAATTATGGCAGACCACCCATTTTTTATCAAATTCTTTTTTGATTTTCCCTAAGAAAATACATCCTGTATGAGAGTAAATGCAGCAAGGCAAACCCATCATTTGAGTGAAGGAAACAAAAAAATCAATATGGGGTGGGGATAAACAGCCCTATTTATCTATGATCGAATTATATTTGTTCGATACACCATTGTCAATATAAAAGCAATGTTGAGAAAGTAAATCAAGTAAATAAAATAAAGACTTGTGTTGGATTGGCACAACATAAATAAGAAATTGGAATGGAAAAAATTAAGGAAAAGGTAAATAAAAAATCCCCGGTTTATTCAATCAATAAAAGTACGATAAGCAAGCTTAACCCCTTGTTTGTTGTTAAATTAAATTCCCCCACCAAAATATGAATAAAGCAAGAAAAAGGAAAATGGTGTGTAAATAGAAATAATTACACAAGGATAGATACTAGTTACCCTTCCCTACTTTATTTTATTTATTTAATAATTTTGTTTTTTCCTTTAATTAACTCAAAGTTCTTTCTTTAAAGAATTCTGCCTTCTTTAAAATATCATAAACAGTTCCTGTAGGTTGAGCACCTTTTTCAAGGAAATATAGAATAGCAGGAACATTTAAATAAGTTTGATTCTTTATCGGATTGTAAAAACCTACTTTTCGAAGATCTCTTCCTTCTCTTCGGAATCGAACATCAATTGCAACGATTCGATAGATGGCTCATTGGGATAGATGTAAATAAACAATGCCCCCCCTAGAAACGTATAGGAGGTTTTTTCCTCATACGGCTCGAGAAAAATGATTCCAATTTCTGTATATAATAGCAAGTGGATCCATAAAATCATGAATTTTACTATAATTTGAATTGAGTACTTTTTTCTTCTTCCTTACAGAAAAAGGAAGAAATCTCATTCATACTCATAACTCAAGTTGGGTAATTCTGACAAGAGAATCCTTAGACATTTATTGAGCCGTCTCTAAACTCTTTTGTTTGTCTCATTTCGAATCCATTTTTATTCCTCAGTCTGATCCAATTGTTGAGACAATTGAAAATAGTGTTTCCTTGTTTCGGAATCCTTTATCCTTGCTTTGTGAAATCATTGGGTTTAGACATTACCTCGGGGATCCTTATTCCTTTCAAAATGGCAGCAACATACCTTTTTTTGTTATTTCTTTCTATATAAATAGAATACGAATGATTGATTCCCTTGTGATACACTTTTCATCGAAATAGTTTTACCAATTTCGGAAAATTTGACTTTTCAAACTTGTTCTGAATTTGAACCTTTCGATTTAGAATTTATATATAGTGAGGATATACTTACAGAGTTGGTCTAACTTATTGATTTTCACTAACCCTAGATTCTTTCCCTTGAAAAATGAATCAATCCTTTCTTCTCGAGCTTCATCATGTACTATTTACTTATAACCCAACACAAATTAGGTTCCGGGCAGAACAGAACAAACTATGTCGAGCCAAGAGCATCTTCATTACTATAGAAGATGGCGGATGTAAAAATCCACAGCCAACCATGTCCTTCAAGTCGCACGTTGCTTTCTACCACATCGTTTCAAACGAAGTTTTACCATAACATTCCTCTAATTGAAATTTCAAAGCGGTATGGAATTGATTCAATATAAAATCATGAATAGTCATTGGTTCAACCGGTATATAATATTTCTATCTATGGATAAATAAGTATTTATCCGGATAAGGGTCAGCAAGGATCAAATTTATTTAATTTAACCCCATATTCTATCATATGAATTGAATGAAAATAAAGATATTCAATTTTACCCACATTTGACACTTGATTCCGTTTGTGAGAAACCAAACGAATTCTCAGATATGATTCTTAGAACCATTCTGAAAATTAATAAGAAAAGATTTTTCCCTTTAACAAATTATTGTTTCATGTGGAATGCAGTGTGATCCCATCTTTCGTTTCATGAAAAACGATCTGGGACGGAAGGATTCGAACCTCCGAATAACGGGACCAAAACCCGCTGCCTTACCGCTTGGCCACGCCCCATTTTGATTTCTATTCGAAATTAATCAACACTAATATTGGTATTGGTTATTCGTCAATCCCAACCCAAATACACAAAAACATATGGGATATTTTGTTGCTAGGATTCAAGACATGTAGATATAGAATCAAAAAAATTCATTGATCATTACATAGAATTCAATTAAGATATTGTATGAAAGTTGAATTCCTTATATTCTCATTTTAGAATGATAATGGGGGGAGGGATTTTTTATTTGGGAAAGTCCGAACCGAAGAAAAAGAAGGATTTCTTGATCTGCCTTTTTCATTTTTCCTTATAAAAATAACTCAAAATTATCTAATCCACAAGAACGAAATGCTTGTTATGCTTAATATCTTTAGTTTAATTGGTATCTGTCTTAATTCTGTCCTTTATTCGAGTAGTTTTTTCTTCGCCAAATTGCCCGAAGCTTATGCCATTTTCAATCCAATCATAGATGTTATGCCTGTCATACCTGTACTCTTTTTTCTCTTAGCCTTTGTTTGGCAAGCCACTGTAAGTTTTCGATGAAATCTTTAATACTCTGCTAAATTGATGATGTATTCGATAAAAAAATTCTAAAAATTGATAAGATCAGATAAGTCTTACATTACGAACCCTCGATTCAAAAATCGAAATTCTTGTATATTGAATGAATAACCGCAGCGATGAATTTGGATCAGCCTTTTCCCCGTTCTCACCTTCCGGTGAGTATGGACTATTAGGTACTCCACAATACCTAATTATTGATATGACAAGAAATTTCGGGTAACGAATGAATCAAAATCTTATTACAAATAAATTCGTCTTATTTTTCATTTTTTGGGGTGTCAAAACAAAAAAAAAAATGATATATGTGGTAAAAAATAGGCAATCTATTCCCCTTTTTCAAAAAAAAATGATCTTGGAGATTGTGTAATGCTTACTCTCAAACTCTTTGTTTACACAGTAGTGATATTCTTTGTTTCCCTTTTTATCTTTGGATTCTTATCTAATGATCCAGGACGCAATCCTGGACGTGAGGAATAAAAAATTTCTAGTTTTTTTTGCTTTTTTCGAAATTAATTCTTAATAATCTTATTTGTTTCATACATTTAACTATGATAAAATCAAGGGATGAGAATCTTTTCGAATTCGAAAATACCAAGTGATCAGAGAAAGCGGAAAGAGAGGGATTCGAACCCTCGGTACAAATAATTCGTACAACGGATTAGCAATCCGCCGCTTTAGTCCACTCAGCCATCTCTCCTAATTCCAAATTGAAAATTTGTTATGTGATGTAACACGTGAAATAAAGATTGATAAAAATCCACCTTCTTCTCTTTATTTTCTTTTTTCATTTGATTTTTTTTTTTATTTAATCTTATTTAACTTTTCCAAATTATTATTATTTATTTTATTATATTATTCTATTTTAATAAAAAAAAATATTATTTTATTATATTATTAAAATAGAAATTCGAAATATTCTAAAATATTCTAATAAATAATAGAAATTTTTTAAATAGCTATTAAAATTTAAACTAAGAAAAATAAGAAAAAAATAGAAAAAAGCAATTGATCAGGAATTCAATATAGATAATGACTCAAAACGGATCTCCTCAATAGAAAGAATATCTTAGTTCTTTGATTTTATATGAAAGGTTTATTTTCCCGGCCTGATCTGCTTAAGTACTGGCCGGGACATTTCTTCTTTTTTCCATTGATTATTCTTTTTTTTTCTTTTTCTCAGTTTATTACTTAATTTCTTACTGTTGTCAAGTAAGGAATAAAAAAAGACATATGATAACATATTATATATATATAAATACATTAAACAATATTAAATTACATTTAACAATTTGAAACATTCAAAATATTTCTATTCTAATAGAATAGAACTCA